TTTTCTAGTTCTTTACCGTGTAAATTTACAATTTTTGGTTATTGAAATTTATGGGCGATATGGATTAATATTTAAGGATAGATATTACCTCTCTTTTTCTCTTTTTCAAATAAATTGAAATGATTGAAGTTTTTCTATTTGGAATCGTCTTAGGTCTAATTCCTATTACTTTGGCCGGATTATTTGTAACTGCATATTTACAATACAGACGTGGTGATCAGTTGGACCTTTGATTAATTAACACCTTGTTTTTTTGACCTCCTCCTTTCTTTAATCCGCAGGAGGTCAAATTAAGATTTCTCTTCCATTTTTTCCGTATAAAATTTGACCTAACAAAACAAGAACAGAATCACGCTCTGTAGGATTTGAACCTACGACATTGGGTTTTGGAGACCCACGTTCTACCGAACTGAACTAAGAGCGCTTTCTTATCACAATCACAAAAAAGGAAACTGTAAGTAAAAAGATTCTTTTTTTAACTCCAATATATCTTGAATCCCTATACTATCATATATAAGTATAAGATAATAAAAATTAAAGATTAGGTATGTCCAATTTTAATTGATCTCAATTGATCCCTCGTTATTGTTCAGAGACGAAGTAATAGGTAGGGATGACAGGATTTGAACCCGTGACATTTTGTACCCAAAACAAACGCGCTACCAAGCTGCGCTACATCCCTTTCAATTGGTTTACAATGTTATTGTAAAGAATACCCGTTTTGTTTTCCACATACTTATTTCATTTTCTCCATTGATATACATTGTCATTTTTTCTTTTTGGTCTCATATCATATATTATATAATAATAAACTTATATTATATAATAATAAAATAATAAACTTACGTAAATTTCGCGAAAACTTGGAAAAATGGACATATTTTCTTTTTTTAAGTTTAAGAAAAGGAAAATCTTATCTATCAAATTGTTGTACATTTTGATTTGAATTAGAGATTCCGCGTACAAAACAAATGTAAATGGCCTTTAATTACATATACATCTGATTAAATTACATATACATCTGATTATATGTATTATCATTATGTATTACAATAACAATAAAGAAGGAGGATTTAAAATGCGAGATCTAAAAACATATTTATCTGTAGCACCAGTAATAAGTACTCTATGGTTTGGGTCTTTAGCAGGTCTATTGATAGAGATCAATCGTTTTTTCCCAGATGCGTTGACATTCCCTTTTTTTTCATTCTAGTTATCAACGTGCGGGGGGGGGGTGAAGAAGATTAGAGATACAATTAAATATCTGTGACTACTATCCCCTCCTCTTTTTTTATTTAATTAGAATAAGTTATAAAAAAAAAAAAAAGAATAAAAGTGGATTCAACCTCAGCAAAACTCGGAACTCGGGGTCCCGGCTTCAAGTAAAGTAAATTAACTTCAATTAAATTAAGAATAAGAAAAAGGGAACGGAAATGTGGTTAGTAAAATAGTATTCTATAAGATGCTTAAATGAAATACTGTACTGTAATTCTAATCTAAACTTCTAATCTAAATATTGTTTAAAATCTTTGTATTATTTATTATTACTATATTAGTTGCAATGAAATCTTTCATAATTTGATTTCGAATTAGCAACTTCTATTTTTGTCGTTCCTTTCTTTTTCACTTCGGATCGGAAAATAGAAGAATTGAGTGAATAAAAAATCCCAAGGAGGTTCATGGCCAAGGGTAAGGATATCCGAATAAGAGTTATTTTAGAATGTACCACTTGTGCTCGAAACAGTGTTAATAAGAAATCAACAGGTATTTCCAGATATATTACTCAAAAGAATCGACACAATACGCCTAGTCGATTGGAATTGAGAAAATTCTGTCGCTATTGTTACAAACATACAATTCACGGGGAGATAAAGAAATAGATGGAACCGATCGCTTGCGTGTCACCTTTACAAGGAAGATGAAAAATGACATAAATGACATATTAATATATAAATAAAATTAATATATAAATAAAGTATAAATAAAGAAATTATATAAATTAATAAAGAAATTATATAAATAAATGATATATTAATTTAATATTTAATATATAATATGTTAATATATATATTAAATTTTTATATTCAATTTCTATTTAATATATTTAATTAATATATTTAATATATTTAAATTAAATAAAAAATGAATTATATATTTATATTGAAATATAAAATAAACAAGCAAAATCCTATTTCTTAATTCTAAATCATTTTTGATCTAATTGAACGAAATAGGATTTGCGAAATAAGGAATAAACAAACCATGGATAAATCCAAACGACTTTTTCTTAAGTCCAAGCGATCTTTTCGTAGGCGTTTGCCCCCGATCCAATCGGGGGATCAAATTGATTATAGAAATATGAGTTTAATTAGTCGATTTATTAGTGAACAAGGAAAAATATTATCTAGACGGGTGAATAGATTGAGTTTAAAACAACAACGATTAATTACTATTGCTATAAAACAAGCTCGTATTTTATCTTCGTTACCTTTTCTTAATAATGAAAAACAATTTGAAAAAAAGCGAGTTGGTCACTATAACTATTGATCTTAGAACTAGAAAAAAAAAAAAAAAATAGGCTTACTCCGCAATTGAATCAAAATTCCAATCCGAACTCAAACGTAGATTGATGTTTTGTTCAAAAAAAAATCCGAAAAAAAAAAATTGGATTGTCGTGTCGTAAGAAAAAAAAAACGAATTGGGGAAGAAGAAAGTTTGTTTATTATTTCTTTTCGAAAAAAAAAATGTTTTTGCTCAGTTTGACTACTTTACTTGATCATATTATCATTATATTTTATCATACTAATTTCTATTCTACCTTCCCCGAAATCATTCTTCAGGAAATTCCATGTAAAACATTCCACGAATTCCTTTCAATTTCCTTATTTTTATTTTAGAATGTCATTGGAAATCATATAAAGACAATTCCTATTTAATATAGCTATTTGTGCAAGTATTTTACGATTAAGAAGTAACTGTCTCTTGTACAGATTGTTTATTAATCTACTATAACTATAGGATACCATACTCTCGCGAATTACTGCATTTATCCGAGTGACCCACAAACGACGAAAATTTCTTTTTTGCCTATCTCTATCCCGATGGGCCGAAACCAAAGCTCTTATTTTTTGTTGAATAATAGTTCGAGTAAGTCTTGAATGGGCCCCGCGAAAGCTTGATGCGAATAAACGAATTTTTGTTCTACGCCTCCGAGCTATATATCCTCGTCTAATTCTGGTCATTGAATAAACGAAATTTTGATGAATAACTAATTGATTTCCTTTCTTTCAGTTATTCTTTTTTTTCCCCTTTTCTATAATAACAAAACGGATTCTTCCAGTGTATAAAATAATAATTCCAACGGCTTTTGCTACTATAACCTTCCCAACCACGATTTTTTTTGTTTGAGGCATTTCACCTCGAAATAAGAAACTGTATTGATATTGGGTATCGAATAAAAATATTATAAATAAAAATAAGTAGTAAATAGAAATAGATAAAAATGATAAATAAATAGTGGGTTCCATCGTTTCTATGGTTACTTCTTAAACGGTGAGGTCTTCTCTATACACCGGAGCCCCCTCCTTCATTTAATCATTTAATCAATGCTATTGTTAACGTGTACAGTTCACACTCTTTGGCGGCTCTACCCATGAATTATCCAGTAATAGGCCTTTCACAAGGAGATCTATCTATACAGTAACGGTATTTAATTATGAGGATTAGTTAATTAGTTGACCCTATTAGTCCGTTCTTGCAAGAGTAGGGGCATAAATTTTGGCCTTTTAATTTAAATAAGATTTCCCTGCTTAATGGATAATCATTTCCTACCAATGGGAAATTCTTTCTCGTTTTAAATTGAAAATTGAGGTGATTGAATTTGCACCAATGAAACCATAAATTTGATACACAATAGACGAATATGATAAATCTTTTTTTTTAGATAATGAAGGGGATTCTTCCATTCTATTCTATTCATCCGTACTGATCACAGATAGTGGAAAATTTTTTCCTTTCTTTTGTCCAAGCTCACGATCTGAACAAGTCGCACATACACCCTAGTACATGTTCCTCGGCGCTGAGGACATCCCCCAAGAGCGGGGGATTTGGTGACATTTCTGATTGGCTGTCTTGTGTTTCTAATAAGTTGTTTAATAGTTGGCATGTTGAATCGTATGCATAGCATAATGGGCTGGTTTAGATCGATCCTAACCGGATGATTATGAATTTTTTCTATATGAATATTCTATTAAATATTAATAGAATAATAGATATTAAATATTAATTATTAATAAAATAATAGAATATTAAATTGAAATTCTGGTAAGAAAATAAAATCTCAAATTGCGATTTGCAGGAAAATTTCTGCTATTTCTTATGCAACTGCTACAAGATCAACAATTCCATGAGCTTGGGCTTCGGTTGCTGACATAAAAACATCTCTTTCCATGTCTTCGGATACAACCCATAAGGGTTTGCCCGTTCTTTGTGCATAAATCCTTGTGAGGATTTCGCGCAGTTTCAGTAGTTCTTCCGCTTCCAGGACAAATTCTCCTATTTGTGCCTCATAAAAACCAGCAATAGGTTGATGAATCATTACCCTGATGATATAAGAAAAAAATGGTTATTTTATCTCGCATAATAAATAATAAAGTGACGAGAAGAGATAAAGAATAATAAGAAAAAAAAAGATAGAATTGAACAACCGTACAGGCATTGTTTGTGCATTGCATACGGCTCCACAATAGAATTCACTTTTACCTTTCCTCGAAGAAAAAAAAATATATATAGTTTATCAGGCTTAAATTAGTAAATGATCCAATAACCACCCTTTCCTTGGGAGGAGTTAAAAAACAAAAATACTATGGTGGTCCCGTTGCTTTATTTCATCAGTGATTTAGCAATCCCAAAGTTTCTTTTTTTTTTTTCAAAAAAAAAAAAAAAGAATATAATCTTTTTTTCGTACTCTTTCATAACATAAATAGTGTTAAAAGTCTTCTGGCGCGAAAACAAAAAAGTTTGTGACGCTGAAACAGGCCTCTGATAGAATAAGATAGAATAAAATAAGAAATACCCTTAATATCTCATACTACTCTTTCGATACATAATCTAATGTTTAATCTAATGTTTAAAAAAAATTCTTATATCTATATCGAATTCGAAATGCCATGCTATTATTACTTAATATTTATATTTCATATGGCGAAGGCATAGTTTTCTTTTTTCTTTCAAATAAAAACCCATTGGCGCCAAGCATGAGGGAATGCTAAACGTTTGGTAATTTTTCCTCCGACCAGAATAAAAGATCCCATTGAAGCAGCTAATCCCATGCATACTGTTTGTACATCGGGTCGCACAAATTGCATAGTATCATAAATAGCTATTCCGGGTATTACCCATCCGCCGGGAGAGTTTATAAACAAATACAAATCTTTTGTCTCGCTTTCTATACTGAGATATACCATAAGACCAATAAGTTGATTCGAGATCTCGCTATCAACATCTTGACCTAAAAAAAGTAATCTTTCTCGATAAAGTCGGTTGATTAGGATAAAAATCTATCCTCTAGAAACCGTACATGCACCTTTTGATGCATATGGTTCAACAAAAATCGTGAAAATAAAAAAAGAATCAATGTGTAGATTCCAGCCCTCTTTTTTTTGATAGTGAGTACTTTTTAACCTTTTTTTTTCTAATGAAGGGTCTTTTCTTCCATTTTTCAAGAAAGATGAGTTTTGACGCGTTTACCTAGAAAAAAATTTATTAAACTTATCAAACTAACTTCTCATTGATGTATTCTTTCATCGAAATTTAATTCAAATCACGATGGCATTTTCTTGTTCCTGAATGGGCTTCTTCAATTCTTTTAGGTTTGTGCTCTACTCCGAGTAAAGATCTGCCCGATTTTTATTTGCACATATAGGGCAAATGCCCCAATACCGCGTCTTTTTGTTACAACTTCTTTTTTTTTTATTTAATTAATTTCACGCCTTCTGCCAAATATTTGACGTATTCATTCTATTTATATTTTTCGATGGAATATGATTAGCAGTTTGAAATTTTTCCTAATTTATAAAATTTATAAATAGGATATGATACAAGAAGTAATCATAATAGATATATTATCAATTGGGTTTTCTAAACGGAGCCTGGATACTTCGTTTTTTTGATCCAAACAAGCCAACCATAAATTATTCTAATTGATAATGTTAATCTGGGTACCTCAAAAGCCTAGATCTAATTGGACTTCATTGCACTTCACGCTCCAAATTTTTGATGATTTATTCAATCTTTCTTGGGCGAAACAGAGGATATCTCAATCGGGGGAGAGAACGGGGGAATTCCATATGACCCAATATATCTGACAAGTCGCACTATACGTCAATCCAAATTGAATCGTCTTCCCCAGGATTTCGAAAAGGGACTTTTGGAACACCAATAGGCATTAAATGAAAGAAAAAAATTAAGTACTCTATTTTACTTTAATGTGAAAACGTAACAATGAATTTATTGTCTTAATAATATTGGCCTTTATAATATTTTTTGCGTGGATTCGATAAGTTTATAAAAAATAAAATAAAGGAAGACAAAACAAATAGAGTCCAATTTTTACGAATAGGTCTTTTGAGTAATGAACAAATCTCTATGCATTTGCTCATATAAAATGGAGTCAACTCCCCATTGCGTATTGGTACTTATCGGGTATAGAATAGATCTGCTTCTCTTTTCTTTGTTCCTACAAACAGAATTGTTACATTATTATTATTACTAAAATAAAAAAAAAAAGAATAGAAAAAAAATATTAATTCTTTCTACGAGATAATCCACTTAAAAGGGGAGGTCCATAACATACTTTTTTCCAGTGCAATAAAGTTACATAGTGTCTATTTTTCGTTAATAAAGGGGTATTTCCATGGGTTTGCCTTGGTATCGTGTTCATACCGTCGTATTGAATGATCCCGGTCGTTTGCTGTCTGTCCATATAATGCATACAGCTTTGGTTGCTGGTTGGGCCGGTTCGATGGCTCTATATGAATTAGCAGTTTTTGATCCCTCTGACCCCGTTCTCGATCCAATGTGGAGACAAGGTATGTTCGTTATACCCTTTATGACTCGTTTAGGAATAACCAATTCATGGGGTGGTTGGAGTATCACAGGAGGAACTATAACGAATCCGGGTATTTGGAGTTATGAAGGCGTGGCTGGGGCGCATATTGTGTTTTCTGGCTTGTGCTTCTTGGCAGCTATTTGGCATTGGGTGTATTGGGATCTCGAAATATTTTGCGATGAACGTACAGGAAAACCTTCTTTGGATTTGCCCAAGATCTTTGGAATTCATTTATTTCTCTCCGGGGTGGCTTGCTTTGGGTTTGGCGCTTTTCATGTAACCGGATTGTATGGTCCTGGAATATGGGTGTCCGACCCTTATGGACTAACTGGAAAGGTACAACCTGTAAGTCCAGCATGGGGTGTGGAAGGTTTTGATCCTTTTGTTCCGGGAGGAATAGCCTCTCATCATATTGCAGCGGGGACATTGGGCATATTAGCGGGCCTATTCCATCTTAGTGTCCGTCCGCCCCAACGTTTATACAAAGGATTACGTATGGGAAATATTGAAACTGTCCTTTCCAGTAGTATCGCGGCTGTCTTTTTTGCAGCTTTTGTTGTTGCTGGAACTATGTGGTATGGTTCAGCAACTACCCCGATTGAATTATTTGGTCCCACTCGTTATCAATGGGATCAAGGATACTTCCAGCAAGAAATATATCGAAGAGTTAGTGCTGGGCTAGCCGAAAATCAAAGTTTATCCGAAGCTTGGTCTAAAATTCCCGAAAAATTAGCTTTTTATGATTACATCGGCAATAATCCGGCAAAGGGTGGGTTGTTCAGAGCAGGCTCAATGGACAACGGGGATGGAATAGCTGTTGGGTGGTTAGGACATCCTATCTTTAGAGATAAAGAAGGGCGTGAACTTTTTGTACGTCGTATGCCTACTTTTTTTGAAACATTTCCGGTTGTTTTGGTAGACGGAGATGGAATTGTTAGAGCCGATGTTCCTTTTCGAAGGGCAGAGTCGAAGTATAGTGTCGAACAAGTAGGTGTAACTGTTGAGTTCTATGGTGGCGAACTAAACGGAGTCAGTTATAGTGATCCTGCTACTGTGAAAAAATATGCTAGACGCGCTCAATTGGGTGAAATTTTTGAATTAGATCGTGCTACTTTGAAATCCGATGGTGTTTTTCGTAGCAGCCCAAGGGGTTGGTTTACTTTTGGACATGCTTCGTTCGCTCTGCTCTTTTTCTTCGGACACATTTGGCATGGTGCTCGAACTTTGTTCAGAGATGTTTTTGCTGGTATTGATCCAGATTTAGATGCTCAAGTGGAATTTGGAGCATTCCAAAAACTTGGAGATCCAACTACAAGAAGACAAGTAGTCTGATACAAAATTTTATTTCTTATTTTTCGCCTCTATTTTCTTTTTGTAATTTGACATTAAGGTACCGGAGACATCTTAATTTGAATCTTGTTCTTTTTTTATCCGGGAGACGATCCAAAATAAACAGGTATGAAAGCTATAATTGTAAACCACGATTGAATTTATGGAAGCATTGGTTTATACATTCCTTTTAGTCTCAACTTTAGGAATAATTTTTTTCGCTATCTTTTTTCGAGAACCGCCTAAAGTTCCAACTAAAAAGGTAAAATGATTTTTCGTTATCTTAATTGAAGTAAAGAGCCTCCCAATATTGGGAGGCTCTTTACTTCAACTAGTCCCCGTGTTCCTCGAATGGATCTCTTAGTTGTTGAGAGGGTTGCCCAAAAGCAGTATATAAGGCATACCCAGTAAAACTTACAAGTAAACCAGATATAGAGATGGCGACTAGGGTTGCTGTTTCCATTATTATATATTATATAATTTCAAGACCCCAATGGATCTATAATAAGATCATTTATTTACAACGGAATGGTATACAAAGTCAACAGATCTCAATTAATACAAATAGGATTTATGGCTACACAAAGCGTGGAGGGTAGTTCTAGATCTGGTCCAAGACGAACTATTGTAGGGGATTTATTGAAACCATTGAATTCGGAATATGGTAAAGTAGCTCCTGGATGGGGAACTACTCCTTTGATGGGTGTCGCAATGGCTCTATTTGCGATATTCCTATCTATTATTTTGGAGATTTATAATTCTTCCGTTTTACTAGATGGAATTTCAATGAACTAGATTTACAAGAACCACTAAGTCCTAGCTTTTCAATACAAAACGCTTCGTTTTGGTCTCGGATTTTTTATTCTATTTTGGTAGTTCGATCGTGCAATTTCTTTTTTTTTTTCTGTATTTCTGGAATATGAGTGTGCGACTTGTTATAATTTATCCTATTGATAGTACAGAGAGTGGGTCTGTCATCTTGATAGAGATGATTTTTTACCTCGTCAGGTATTTATTCTAGTATCTTTTATTCTAGTATCTGGAGCACGGAATATATGAAATAGATTACGAAGTATTAGAACTATGATTCATACTTAATATTCAGATCCCGTGACCGGACTCCAAAAAATTTCAAAGAGTTAGAAGGTATAAATTGAAAGATTTTTCTTCTTTTAAACTTTTAATTTATGTTTGATCAAAGGATAAACCTTTCTTTGGATTTTTACTCATTATATTTATATTCATTGAATAAGTGATGATACAACGGTTCTTACTCAAGGAATCTTTAGTTTGAGGGTTTTATTAAATCATCGTGGTTCTAGTATGAATCTGAGGTTTCAATCGATTTATAGGATCTTAACAAGAAAATTCCTAGCAATAAGATTGCGTTACATACAAATAAAAATACTAAATCAAGGAAAAAAATGGGTAAATAGAAGATTCAAGAGGCCTGTAACAATCAATACCAAGAGATGAATGAGCCGACTTGATATTTTGGCGTTATAACCACAAAGAAGAGTTTTCGGGTTTTTCTTTTTTCGTATCATCATCTTCAGAGAAAAC